AAGAACCGGATTTTCGTCGAGCCGCAATAAAAGGATCTATGCGCGTTCAAAGGCGTAAAATGGTTATTTGGGGACCCTCTCAAGGAAATCCCCATTCCCCCCTTTTTTTGGAAAAAATGGAGGATTTTCCTTTTCCTATATCCAACCTAATGAAACTTTTTTTTAATATTAGAGATTGGTTGGGTAAAAAGTCAGAATTCGAAATTTTAGATCAACAATTCCAAATAAAAAAAAATAACCAGGAAGACGCAATGGAATTCTGGGATAACATTCCATATGCACAAAAAACAAGAAGTCTTCTGTTACTAGCTCAATCAATTTTTAGAAGATATATTAAATTACCCTTATTCATAATAGTTAAGAATATTGGCCGTATTTTATTACGGCAATCTCCGGAATGGTATGAGGATTTCCAAGATTGGAATAGAGAAATTTATCTAAAGTGCAGCTATAATGGTCTTCAATTCTCCAAAACGGAATTTCCTAAAAATTGGTTAAGAGAAGGTTTTCAAATCAAAATCCTATATCCTTTTCATTTGAAACCTTGGCACAGATCTAAACTACGACTCTCTGATAGCGATCGAAAGCAACAGGATTATTTTGATTCTTGTTTTTTAACAGTTTTGGGAATGGAAACAGAATATCCTTTTGGGCCTCCTCGAAAAACACCTTCCTTTTTTGAACCTATTTTAAAAGATATAGACTATAAAGTCGAAATCAGAAAATTCAATTTTAGAGTTCGAAGAGTTTTAAAAAAAATAACAAAGAAACAAACAAAAGCTGTTTTATTTGTAAAACAAATAAGAAAAGAACTTTTAAAAGGAACAAAAATTCCATTATTTATACCGAGAGAAATATATGAATCAAGTCAAACTCAAACAGAAAATGATTCTATAATCAGTAATAAGATAATTCATGAATCACTTAGTCAAAATCGAGCTACAGGTTGGACAAATTATTTACAGACAAAAGAAGAAATGAAACATAGAATTGATAGAACAAACACAATCAGAAATCAAATAGAAAAAATGAAAAAAAATAAAAAGAATAATGGAGAATCACCCCCAAAAATTTGGAAACTATTAAAAAGAAAAAATATTGAATTATTAATTCAATTTTGCATTGAAAAAATATACATTGATATCTTTCTATGTATCATTAATATGCGCAGAATCACTCTATACCTTTTTATGGAATCAACAAAAAAAATTGTTGAGAAATACATTGACAATAATAAAAGAAATCAAGATCAAGAAAGGATTAATAAAACAAAACAAAATCAAATTGACTTTATTTCGCCTATGACTATAAAAAAGATATTTGATAATCTTAGAAATAGTAAGCGAAAGTCACATATTTTTTTTTATTTATCTGACTTGTCACAAAAATATGTATTTTTAAAATTATCACAAACCCAAGCAATTAACTTCAATAAGGTAAGATCTATTCTTCAATATAATGGACCATCTTTTTTTCTTAAGAATGAAATAAAGGATTTTTTTGGAAGACAAGGAATATTTGATTCCGAAATAAGACATAATAAACTTCCAAATTATGGAATGAATCCATGGAAAAACTGGTTAAGAGGTCATTATCAATACGATTTATCTCAGATTACATGGTCTAGATTAGTCCCCCAAAAATGGCGAAATGGGATAAATACCTCTCAAAATAATGATTTAAAGAAATGGTATTCCTATGAAAAAGACCCTTTTTTTGATTACAAAAAAAAACAAAATTTGAAAGTCTATTTATTATCAAATAAAGAGGATAATTTTGAAAAAAACTATAGATATGATCTTTTATCATATAAATATATTCATTCTGAAACTAAGAAGAAATCCTGTATTTATAGAACATCATTCGAAAGAAATAAGAAGCAGGAAAATTCCACCAGAAATAAAGAAAACTTTTTTAACATACTCAAGAATATTCCTATGAAGAATTATCTAGGAAAAAGTGATATTATATATATGGAAAAAAATACGGATAGAAAATATTTGGGGTGGAAATTTAATACAAAAATTCAGGTTGAACCTAATAAGGACCAAATAAAGGATCAATTTCATATTTTTTATCTTCCAATTGATTCAAATTGCGAAATCAATTACAAAAGGGTCTTTTTTGATTGGATGGAAATATCTTTTGATTGGATGGGAATGAATGAAAAATTCTTAATTTTAAATCACCTCATATCAAATCCGAAAGTTTTTTTCTTTCCAGAGTTTGTGATACTATATCATAAATATAAAGAGAAACCTTGGTTTATCCCAAGCAACTTACTTTTTTTTAATTTGAATATAAAACCAAATTTTAGTGAAAATCAAAATAGCAAGGCAAAGCAAGAGCAGGATGATAATTTTTTAAATTTTAGCCCAGCAAATTCAAAACAATATTTTGAATTAAAGAAGCAAAACAATATTGAAGAATATTTTTTAGAATCGATTGAAAAACTAAAAATATTCTTTAAAGGAGATTTTCCTTTGCAGTTAAGATGGAC